CATTTTGGATTTGGGGCAATCCGATACGATCCAATGAAAAAATAAATAGAAATATATGTTTAATAGGTTTAATTATATATCCAAAATACCCAAACAGGGTATACAAAACACTAATAGGATTTAGATTCAATGTCAAAGAATACCGCGATTTCATCTATTATTCATTAAATATATATATATATCAATATATCAATTCAAATTAAATATTTTGAATCCTTTTTTTTTTCGCGAGGAGCTGGATGAGACGAAACTCTCACGTCCGGTTCTGTAGTAGAGGTGGAATTCAGAAAGAACCATCAACTATAACCCCAAAAGAACCAGATTCCGTAAACAACATAGAGGACGAATGAAGGGAATGTCTTATCGAGGTAATCATATTAGTTTTGGTAAATATGCTCTTCAAGCGCTTGAACCCGCTTGGATCACATCTAGACAAATAGAAGCAGGGCGGCGGGCAATGACACGAAATGCACGTCGTGGTGGAAAAATATGGGTACGTATATTTCCCGACAAACCAGTTACAGTAAGACCCACAGAAACACGTATGGGTTCGGGTAAAGGCTCTCCTGAATATTGGGTAGCTGTTGTTAAACCGGGTCGAATACTTTATGAAATGGGTGGGGTCGCAGAAAATATAGCCAGAAAGGCAATTTCAATAGCAGCGTCCAAAATGCCTATCAAAACCCAATTTATTATGTTGGGATAAGAATGTAGAATCAAAGAAAATAAATCCTGGGAATGAAAAATGTAAGGTTTTTTTTGACAAAAAATATTTCTTTCTTTTTCTTAGCCCTTTGCATTGAAAGAACAAATAAAAAAATGATTCAACCCCAGACACATTTGAATGTAGCAGATAACAGTGGGGCTCGAGAATTGATGTGTATTCGAATCATAGGAGCTAGTAATCGCCGATATGCTTATATCGGTGACGTTATTGTTGCTGTGATTAAAGAAGCAGTACCAAATATGCCCCTAGAAAGATCGGAAGTGGTCAGAGCTGTAATTGTACGTACCTGCAAAGAACTTAAGCGTGACAACGGTATGCTAATACGATATGATGACAATGCCGCAGTTGTCATTGATCAAGAAGGAAATCCTAAAGGAACTCGCGTTTTTGGTGCGATCGCCCGGGAGTTGAGGCATTTAAATTTTACTAAAATAGTTTCATTGGCGCCCGAGGTATTATAATAGTCTTAAAATATAAGACGAGACTATGGTATAGTTATCGTAAAGTATTGGAAAGAAATAGATTCAAATCAATTTAGTAGATTGTGTTTCACGCATATACCTTTAATTTAATAATAGAATTTTTTTTCATAAACCAAAAAATAAGTAAAAAAAACATGTTGATTATATCAAAATTTGGGGGCAACAAGAATTTTAGTCCATCATGAGTAGGGACACTATTGCTGACATACTAACCTCTATACGCAATGCGGGTATGGATAGAAAAAGAGTAGTTCGAATAGCATCTACTAATATCACCGAAAACATTGTTAAAATCCTTTTACGAGAAGGTTTTATCGAAAATGTGAGGAAACATCGAGAAAACGATAAATATTTTTTGGTTTCAACCCTGCGACATACAAGAAATGGAAAAAGGCCCTATAGAAACCTTTTAAATTTAAAACGGATAAGCCGGCCCGGTCTACGAATCTATTCTAACTATCAAAGAATTCCTAGAATTTTAAGCGGAATGGGGGTTGTAATTCTTTCTACTTCTCAAGGTATAATGACAAATCGGGAGGCTCGACTAAAAGGAATAGGCGGAGAAATTTTGTGTTATATATGGTAATCCTTCTTACATCCGCATTGGATCCGAAATTTTCTATTTGTTGTGAAAAAAAAAACGAAAATAAATGCGGAGTGTATAATCTTATTCCTCCTACATTAGTTAATAATTTAAGGGGGTTTTACCTGGAATGAAAGAAAAAAATGGCTTCATGAGGGTTTAATTACCGAAGCGCTTCCCAACAGTATGTTCCGTGTTCGTTTAGATAATGAGGATCTTAGTCTAAGTTATATTTCAGGAAAGATCCGGCATAGTTTTATACGGAAACTACCGGGAGATAGAGTCAAAATTAAAGTAAGTCATTATGATTCAACCGGAGGGCGTATCATTTATCGATTCCCTAACAAGGATTCGGTGGTTTTTCAACTTTAACATGAGTTTCCGTGGGAATACGATTCGAAATTCAAAATTTCAAGAAACTTATTTTCTTCCAAGAAATCGATTCAAAATTAAGTTTAAGGAATTAAAAATATGAAAATAAGAGCTTCTGTTCGTAAAATTTGTGAAAAATGTCGACTAATTCGTAGGCGGGGGCGAATTATAGTAATTTGTTCCAACCCGAGACATAAACAAAGACAAGGATAGTGTAAAAAAGACTAAAGACCCGATGTACAAATAAAACAGATCTGTTTTGACAAGAAATGGATATATCCATATATCTATATATCGATATGACTCATATTTATGGGATGATAAAATATGGCAAAA